GAGGGATAATATCAACCACTTGACGCCCGTCCGATGGATCTGTTATGGTTATTTCGTATCCCCCTTTTTCTTTTCGTATGATTTTGCTTACTATACCCGCTGTCGTAGCATTATAAACTGTATTGTTACTTTTGCTACCGTCAGGATAAATCTGACCCCTTCCCCTGTTTCCGCCTACATATATCGGATATTTTAAGAAATGAATATCCTTATTAGTAGCGGGGTCTGGGGAAAGAATCGGAAAGGTAATTTCACTATATTTCTGACCAGGAACGGGGCCTATAACAAGAATTTTTTTTTTAGTGGGGCGATAACTCTGAAAAGACAGATTGCCTATCTTTTCTTTCATCTCGGGCGAAATACGATCGGGCGGTGCTAATTCAAAGCCCTCTGGTAAAATAAGAACAGCCCCTACATTCAAAGCGCCTTTCTTACCATTAGCAAGAACTTGTTTCAGTTGCATATCATAAGGAATTCTAACAACTGCTTCAAATACAGTATCCGGGAGTACCGCTTGTGGAACCTCAATATCCACGGGCTTATTAGCTAAATGGCAATTAGCACATACAATACGCCCAGTTGCTTCTCGTGGATTTTCATAACCCTGCTGCGCAAAAATGGGATATGCGTTTGAAATGGATGCGCCGGTTATTATATATATCATGACCAATAGGGAAATAGATCGAGTAATCTCTTCCTTTATCCAAGAAAAGGTCTTTTTAGTTTGCATGGTCCAATCGTTGATCCCGAAAATTTCTACAATAAAATTTGGTAGGTCGCTAGTCGAGTCCCCTATCCACCATTTTGTTTGCTATTTACTGTATACTAAAAATACTCAAAATATTTTACCGAAAGATAGCAGCAATTCCCCCCTCGATGGGTAAAAAGAGTAATGTAAGTTTGACTTTGCATGCTTGTATACAAAGTAACAAACTTTATATTTGAATTGGATTTGGATCGGTGAATCATTTTTCAGTCATTTATTGAATGATAAATAACTACAAGTGACGGAGATACGCGATTTAAATAACGAAAGATCCAATATTTTATAATTGTATCTAGAATGACAGGAAAGGTGGAAACAAGACCAGATATAATTTGATCATTATGAGCAAACCCAAAATCCTTGTAGATATAACCAATCATTAGTTCCCAACCGTGGGTTGAATGGAATCCGATACAGAAATCAGTTAATAAAAGAATAGAAAAAGCTTTTATTGTGTCACTTAAATTAGATAGGAATTCTTGAGCCCAAGAGTTAATAATAACAAGTTCCTCATTACCTAAAACGGAATAACTACTTAGAATAAAGAAATAGATTATATTTGTCGAGAAGTGCAAAATCATATGGATACAATCTTCATTGTGCATCTTGATCAATTGGATCGTTTCTTTGTGTATTCCTATATGAAGTTTTTGTAGATGTGTTTCCGGGTATTCTTTTATCATTTCGTCCAACAGGAAGAGTTCCTCTAATTCTATGAATTGTACTAAAATACTCTTTTCTTGAATGACATTCAAGAAAGTTTCGGATTGCCCAGTATTCCACCAATTTGTAACCCAGGATTTCATACTTTTATTAAATGAGAGCGAAATCCACCAGGGCAAAAATATTATAGATGCAAGATATAGAAGGGGAATTAATGCTTTCTTTTTTTTTTGACATTTTTTCATCATCTGTGAATTGTTAATGAACCCACCTCTTTCATCGACTCTAGGCAATCTAATCTTTCTATCAAGCAGGAGTTCCATTATAAGATAGATAGTAATCCCAGGAATTTATTCTCTGCTTTTTTATTAAGTGCTTAGCCCTTGAATCTAAAATACAGAAGTAAAAAATATGATAAGAATCTACTTCAAATTCGAGTGAAAAATATATAGAATATTATTTCCAGAGATTTCAATTGATCCGATTCGAAGCAATTGTCCTCTTTCGATAAATGCTCAAAAGAACCACTTCAAGTAATGAATATTATTCTATGCGGATTTCGAGACGAAAGAATACTCATAAAAATAGCAAGTCAAAAAAAATGGTTTTGTTTTAGGTTATGACTCTTACGTATACGCCTGCTTTGGCTCGAAGAATGAATGGGGATTCTGAAGAAAGTTCAGTTAGGTTATGCTCTAGAAAAAATAAAATAGGGTTCTTGACTTGAGTTTTTTCCTCCTGCCGCATTTGATTGAATTTATTCTTCATTTCTCAATTGAATCGGTACGCGCAAGAAATAGGCCAATTCAGCAGCTTTTTGCTCAATTTCTCGCGGAGTCAAATTTTCATCAGTACGAGTCAAAGGAACGGCACCCTGACCTCTGATTTCCATATAAAGGACACGACGAACAGAAATACCTTCTTTAACTTCTATTCTGATAGATTGAATATCCTTGATAAGGAATCGTAGAAAGATGCGACGGTTTTTCCCAGGGAATCCCCAACGAAAAAGACACACTATTCCTTCTTTTTTATCGAATCGATCATAACCACTACCTACATTCCATGCAATTGTGCACCATAAATAGGAACTAATAAAAAGACCTGCAATCCCATAGAAAGACATCACGATTCCTTGCGGAAAAAAAACGATTTGCTGAGACGGAAATAAAGATATCAAATTTCTACCAAGATAACTAGAAGTTCCAACCAATAAAAATCTTAATGAACCAAAAAAAAGGATAAAAGCCCAGCAGAAATTGCTTGTTTTTCTAGACCCCGCTATAAATTCTATCCATATAGATTCTGATGGAAAACTCATACATACCAGATCCAGTTGCATTTTATTGGAATTGAGAGAATAAGCATATACTTTATTTTGATTTTGTATTTTGTTTCCGAAGTAACTCTAATCAGCTAGCACTATTTGTGAACCTTTAGGAATAATCCATCGAATTGCTTAGATCTAAAATCATCCCCTTTCCTTTATAGGATCCCCCATAAAGATCTACATACCTACATGGACTTTACATCCATCATCCATCTGCTCCGATCCCGGTCTATAGCTACAATTCATTTACCCATACATCGTGTTTACGAATACGTATGCCTAAGAGCTTTTTGATTTCTATTCGGAGAAACCACCTGTTATACAATATTCTACTAAATAGATATCCATGATATCTAAGTCTTTAAAAAATAGATCAGATTTTGTCTTGGCCCCATCGCATCTAAAAAATCTTAGTTTTTTGAACATAAAAAGATAAAGAAGCCATTGCAATTGCCGGAAATACTAGGCCCACTAAAGGCACAAAAATAGAGGGTAAGCTGTTGAGAGTTGTCATAGAATGGGTACCTCAATGTAATATTTGTACCTGTTATTGTTACTTATAAAGATATCTCAATAATAATTAACAATTATATTAGAATTCGTATATTATACTACTATAAAAAAACGAATTACTAAGTAATAAACTAATTAATTAATATGTAATAAGCGAGTAGATATATATCTAATAAAATAAGTACAAGGACTGTAGAACTAAATAAATGAACTTGACGATCGAAATAGATCTGTATAATAATCCACTTGATTTCTTATTCTGAATTTTTTTGATTTCTTATTCTAATCTACGAATACACAATAGAAGAAGAATAAGAAATCAAAAAAGAGTGTTAGTAAAAATTTTGGAAAAATTCGATTCGTTAGAATTCGATCCCGATCCACGAAGGGAGGGAGAATTTTTATTTTAGTAAAAATAGAATTCTCGCGAGATATCGAAAGATCAAAAACTTTATATCTAGATTTTTCTAGATTTGAATTCTATATACATCCGCAAGAGAGGAAGATGGAATTCCTTTTATTTGTCTCGCCTAATTCTAATTTCATTTCACAGAGGGGAAAATTCCCTTTTTATCTTCTTACTAAACTAAAAGATTGCTCATTAGTAATCAGTAATATCGCTAAAAAGAATAATAAGAATTCGCAAAATTCTTTCTACAATTCAATTCAATTTTATGTTACAAAGTAAAGAAAACCCCATTAGTCCTATTTTGATTCTGATAAACTTACTACAACTACCTTTTCCATACAAATCAAAAATGGAACTTATAACTTAAGGCTCTACCTGATTTGGAGTCAAAGGAAAAAAATTGTGGAGCTGAAATAACTCACTCAGAACACCTTTTAAAAGCTTGCGTGGTACAATTAGATCGAATAAGCCCTTATCGAATAAATATTCAGCCTCCTGTGAACCCTCGGGTACTGTTGTATTCAATGTTTGTTCAATTACTCTTTTACCCGCAAATGCAATATAGGCATCGGGTTCGGCAATAATTATATCCCCCAACATACCAAAGCTAGCGGTTACTCCACCAGTAGTAGGAGATGTAAGAATAGATACATAGAATAATTTTTTATTTGATTGATAATCATATAAAGCGGAAGATATTTTAGCCATTTGCATCAAGCTTAAACTTCCTTCTTGCATGCGTGCTCCTCCGGAAGCACACACTAGAATAAGAGGCAAAGATTGATTTGTAGCGTACTCGATCAAACGTGTGATTTTCTCACCTACTACGGATCCCATACTACCTCCCATAAACTGAAAATCCATAACGCCGATTGCTATAGGAATACCGTTTAGTTGACCTGTACCTGTTTGAACAGCCTCAGTTAATCCTGTCTTTCTTTGATAAGAATCAATACGATCTTTATAAGATTCCTCTTGATCTTGATCAGATTCCTCAGGATCTTTAGAAGATTCCTCTTCAGAATCAAATTCAACCTCTTCAGAATCAAATTCAACCTCGTCAGAATCAAATTCGCCCTCTTCAGAATCAAATTCAATGGGATCCAGAGAGATCATGTCTTCATCCATAGGATTCCAAGTGCCCGGATCAATCGAAAGTTCGATTCTATCTAAACTGTTCATTTTCAAATGATAGCCACAGTATTCACAAATATTCATTTTTGACTTCAAAAATTTCTTATAATTTAATCCATAGCAATCTTCGCATTGAACCCATAAATGCTTGTATTTTTGAGTTCCATTTAAATCATTAGATTCTT